AGTTGCATTGACAGTTATCTTCATTCTCAAATCCGTATTGATACTTACATTGTAAGTGGTAGTAACAATTACAGTGACAGTTACATTTATAGTTCCATTTGTGGTGAAAGTGGAAATAGTAGTGAAAGCGAGAGTTCCAGTATAAGAACCGGCACGAATGGGAGTGATTTAACTATAAGAGAAGGTGCTAATGATCTTGATGTAACTCAAAAATACAGGCATTTGTGGGTTCAATGTGAAAATTGTTATGGATTAAATTATAAAAAATTTTTTAAGTCAAAAATGAATATTTGTGAACAGTGTGGATATCATTTGAAAATGAGTAGTTCAGATAGAATCGAACTTTTGATTGATCCAGGCACTTGGGATCCTATGGATGAAGACATGGTCTCTCTGGATCCCATTGAATTTCATTCAGAGGAGGAGCCTTATAAAGATCGTATCGATTCTTATCAAAGAAAGACAGGATTAACCGAGGCTGTTCAAACAGGCATAGGCCAACTAAATGGTATTCCCGTAGCAATTGGGGTTATGGATTTTCAGTTTATGGGGGGTAGTATGGGATCCGTAGTCGGGGAAAAAATTACCCGCTTGATCGAGTATGCTACCCAAAAATTTCTACCTCTTATTATAGTGTGTGCTTCTGGGGGTGCACGTATGCAAGAAGGAAGTTTGAGCTTAATGCAAATGGCTAAAATATCTTCTGCTTTATATGATTATCAATCAAATAAAAAACTTTTTTATATATCAATCCTTACATCTCCTACTACTGGTGGGGTGACGGCTAGTTTTGGTATGTTGGGGGATATCATTATTGCCGAACCCAATGCCTACATTGCATTTGCGGGTAAAAGAGTAATTGAACAAACATTGAATAAAACAGTACCTGAAGGTTCACAAGCGGCCGAATATTTATTCCAGAAGGGCTTATTCGATCTAATCGTACCACGTAATCCTTTAAAAAGCGTTCTGAGTGAGTTATTTCAGCTCCACGCTTTCTTTCCTTTGAATCAAAATTCAATCAAGTAGAGTATTAAGTTGAATTATTTTATTTGTAATTAGTTTATCGGAATCAAAGTAAAAATCAAAAGAATGGTTTTTTTTTGGTGACATAAGATCTAAGTGTAGAAAGAATCAAAAGTTGCGGATAATTCTTTTTTTTTTTTTACTAATATTTCTTATTACTAATATTCCTGATTAGTAATCAGGAAGCCTCTATAAAAGGGTGAATCCTTTCTTTTGTGAAATTAGGCAAATAAAACGAATTTCATCTTCCTTTCTTACGTATGTATATATAATTAATTCAAATATAGAAAATATAGAGTTTTGTATCTTTCTATATCTCCCGAGAATCTCGTTTGACCAAGAATCCCTGTTGGATGGGATTCTAACAAATCTTTCGGTAATTTGGAAAAAACTTTTTCTTTATGAAATTAGAAGACAAGAACAAAAGAAGAAGAAAAGAGTAAGAATAAAAAAATCGATTATCACACATATCTTTCATGTCGAAAGATGAATAAGTCCATTTATTTAGTTCTACATTCCTTGCACTTATTACATAGACTCACTTAGATATATACTTCGATCTATATTAATTAGATTTTATATTATTAGATATTAATTTATAATTCTTAATTATAATTATTATAAGATATCTTTATAACAATATAATAATAACAGGTACAAATAGTAAATCGAGGTATTCATTCTATGATAACTTTCAACTTTCCCTCTATTTTTGTGCCTTTAGTAGGCCTAGTATTGCCGGCAATTGCAATGGCTTCTTTATCTCTTCATGTTCAAAAAAACAAAATTGTTTAGATTCGATAGGACCCAATCTCATCTATTTTTTTTTTTTCAAAACTTAGACTTGTGTATCATAACACAAATATCTATTTAGTGGAATATGGTATAACATGCGGTTTCTGCCGAACATAAATGAAAGAGTTATTATGCATACAGAAAATGATATATGGATAAATGAATTCTAGCTATTTTCAAATAGAATCAGGATTGGCGGATGTCTGAAATGGAAAGTCTATGTATCCATATGTATGTCGATATCTCTAGTGGGATCATATGAAGGAGATGTTCCTTTTTTAGATCTAACCAATTTGATGAATTACTCCTAAAAGTTCACATCAAAATAGTGCTAGTTGATGAGAGTTATTTCGGAAACAAAAAGAGTAAGGTCAAATTCATTTGGGCTATTCTCTCAATTCCAATAAAATGCAATCAGATTAAGTATGAATTGGCGATCAGAACATATATGGATAGAACTTATAAAGGGGTCTCGAAAAACAAGTAATTTTTGCTGGGCCTTTATCCTTTTTTTAGGTTCATTAGGATTCTTATTGGTTGGAACTTCCAGTTATCTTGGTAGAAATTTGATATCTTTATTTCCGTCTCAACAAATCATTTTTTTTCCACAAGGGCTTGTAATGTCTTTCTATGGGATCGCAGGTCTCTTTATTAGCGCCTATTTGTGGTGCACAATTTC